TTTTTATTATTTATATAAATAGTTTTAATAAATGGTTTCATAATTAAATAAATTAATAAATTTTAAATTAAATTTACGCGTACGTACAATATAAAATTTTAATATATATATATTTATTTTTCCCAATAAAAGAAAATATGGAAATAAATCTTTATTAAATCTGAAGTACTATTTTTATTCCTATTAGTCCTATATGAGACTCCTAAGAGATATATATATAAATAATTTAGGGGGGGTAGAAGTCGTCTCATATATGCATCTATATTAATATTAAATTCTTATATATTAATAGATTAATTCTTAAATATTATGAGAGAAATATTTAATATTAATATTAATTTTTATATTATAAATATATAATCATTAAGTTTTATTATTTAATAAAATAATTATTAATATTAAATATTTAAAACCTTGATATTTTTAATAAAATTTAAAAATATATTGAAAAAAAATAGGATAACAAAAAAAAGTTAGATTAAACTAAATTTAACAATAAATTATTTTTAAAAAATGGAAAATTTTTATTTTTATTAATTATGAGCAATCATTTATATACTAGTTTTTTTTTAATTTAATAAATACTAAAAATTAATTATTTAAATTAATTATAATTTAATAAATTAATATACGTTAATTTTATACATTTACATTAAAAATTAAATATATTAATTAGGGGATTATTATATTTAGTTTAAACTATTATTTTGAAAATATTCGTAATATTTTTCAATGTAAATAAAAATAAATATCAAAAATTTGGGGGGAAATATCGTTTTTATTTACTAATTTTTTATTATTTAATTTAAGTTTTATTAAAGTATTTAATATACGTTAATTTTATACATTTACATTAAAAATTAAATATATTAATTAGGGGATTATTATATTTAGTTTAAACTATTATTTTAAAAATATTCGTAATATTTTTCAATGTAAATAAAAATAAATATCAAAAATTTGGGGGGAAATATCGTTTTTATTTACTAATTTTTTATTATTTAATTTAAGTTTTATTAAAGTATTTAATATACGTTAATTTTATACATTTACATTAAAAATTAAATATATTAATTAGGGGATTATTATATTTAGTTTAAACTATTATTTTGAAAATATTCGTAATATTTTTCAATGTAAATAAAAATAAATATCAAAAATTTGGGGGGAAATATCGTTTTTATTTACTAATTTTTTATTATTTAATTTAAGTTTTATTAAATAATAGTTTTAATAAATAGTTTATAGTATTATTTGATTTAAATACAAATAATTTTTAATTTTTTTTTAAAAAAATAATATTTTATTAACTGATTTTTTGTTATTTAATTTAAAATATATTAAAATAATTAATATGTGTTAAGTTTATCCGTTTTTATTAAAAGTTAGATTAATTATTAGTGTAATATTAATAATTAATTAATTTTTGTTATTTAAATTAATTTAAATTAATAGATTTTATTAATAAAACTTTATTTTTGGTTTTTATAAAATATTTTATTCTAGTTATATAATTTATTATTAATTTATTTTACATGTAAATTTTTATGTGATTTATAAAAAATTTTAAAAATTTTTTATAGTAATGTATTCGCAGTAATTAATTTTATTAATAAAAGAAATTTTGAATTAGTGATATTAAAGAGTATTGGTAAAATTTGTGCCAGCTACCGCGGTTATACAAATAATACAAATAAATAATTTTAGTATTAGTTAAATTGCAACAATAAAAAAAATGTTATAAAATTTTTAGGTGAAATTTTAATTTTATGAATTTTTTAATAGAAAAATTATTTAAGCTATGAAATTTTAAAGATAAACTAGGATTAGATACCCTATTATTTAAAATATAATATAAAAATGCTTGAGTAGTAATAGTTATATTCTTGAAACTTAAAGAATTTGGCGGTGTTTTAGTCTATTCAGAGGAATCTGTTATGTAATCGATAATCCACGATGGACCTCACTTAGTTTTGTTTAATTTGTATATCGCCGTCGTCAGAATGTCTTAGGAGAGTAAAAATTTTCTTAAATTATAAATTTAAATGATGTCAGGTCAAGGTGCAGTTTATGATTAAGTATTAATGGATTACAATAAATTTATTTACATGGATAATTATTTGAAATAATGGTTTGAAGGTGGATTTGATAGTAATATTTTAAAGATTAAAAATTTGATTTTAGCTCTAAAACATGCACACATCGCCCGTCGCTCTCATTATTAAAATGAGATAAGTCGTAACATAGTAGATGTACCGGAAGGTGCATCTAGAATGACAATTTAAAGCTTAATTAGTAAAGTTTTTCATTTACATTGAAAAGAAATCCGTGCAAATCGGTTTAAATTGAATAATATTTATTTATTAATTTTTTTTTTATATTGTTTAATTATAATTAAAATAATTTTAAAAATAATGGTTTTAGTATTTTTTAAAGAAAAAATAATTTTTATGATAGTTTATTTGTATTGTGAAAGATAATTGAAATAATTTGAAAAATTTTTATTTAAAAAGAAAGTTTTATTTGCTGTACCTTGTGTATCAGGGTTTATTAAATAAAAAATATTTATTGATATTTTTCTCGATTTTAAGAGATCTAATAAATAATGATAGTTAATGTAGCATAATTATTATAAATTATTATTAGAAATGAAACGTTATTCGTTCTTAAATATATCTAGTTTTTTAAGAAATAAATTTAATTTATATATTAAAATGTAATAATTTAATTTTATAATTTATTATATTTTAATATAAATATTTTAAGGGATGAGCTTTAGAATAAATTTTTATAATTATTAAATATTGATAATAAATATAGGCTTAGAAATAGTCATTATTAATAAATATGTTATAATTTATTTTATTATAAAAAATATTTAGTTATATTTAAATGATTTATTAAAATTTTGCTTTTAATATTAAAAAGTAATTAATTATGATGAAATTAGTAAATATATTTTTAAAAATAATTTAAATTGAAAGGTTTTTTTAAGTAATTCGGCAAATTTATATTCACCTGTTTATCAAAAACATGTCTTTTTGTATTTAATTTAAAGTCTAACCTGCCCACTGAAAATTTTAAAGGGCCGCGGTATTTTGACCGTGCAAAGGTAGCATAATCATTAGTCTTTTAATTGGAGGCTCGTATGAATGGTTGGATGAAATATAAACTGTCTCAAAAAAATTTATTATTGAATTTTATTTTTTAGTTAAAAAGCTAAAATAAAATTAAAGGACGAGAAGACCCTATAAAACTTTATATTTAATTTCTATTGTTTATATAGATATTTTAAAACTTTATTATATTAAATATTTTGTTGGGGTGACAATAAAATTTAATAAACTTTTATTAAAATTTTACATTTATTTATGGTTAATTGATCCATTATTAGTGATTATAAAATTAAGTTACTTTAGGGATAACAGCGTAATTTTTTTTGAGAGTTCATATCGACAAAAAAGATTGCGACCTCGATGTTGGATTAAGAGTTATTCTTGGGTGTAGCAGTTCAAGCTTTAGGTCTGTTCGACCTTTAAATTCTTACATGATCTGAGTTCAAACCGGTGTAAGCCAGGTTGGTTTCTATCCTTAATTCATTAAAATTTTTTAGTACGAAAGGACCAAAAATTTAAAATAAAGTTTTTTTATTATGAAAGTTATTAATTTAATTACTTTGGCAGATTAGTGCAATAAATTTAGAATTTATGTATGTAAAATTTTTTACAGGTAATATTGTTTATATTAGATTTTTTTTTGCCTTTCATTAGAAGTTTATTATTAGTTATTTGTGTAATAGTTGGAGTTGCTTTTTTGACTCTTTTAGAGCGTAAAGTTTTAGGGTATATCCAAATTCGTAAAGGTCCAAATAAAGTTGGGTTTAACGGGTTATTGCAGCCTTTTAGTGATGCAGTAAAATTATTTACAAAGGAACAAACTTATCCAATTATATCTAATTATTTATCTTATTATTTTTCTCCTGTATTTTCTTTATTTTTATCTTTATTAATTTGGCTGTGTATCCCTTATTTTATTAAACTTTATTCTTTTAATTTAGGGGTGTTATTTTTTTTGTGTTGTACAAGATTAGGTGTTTATACTGTTATAATTGCAGGGTGATCATCAAATACAAATTATGCTTTATTAGGGGGGTTACGGGCGGTTGCTCAAACGATTTCTTATGAAGTTAGTTTAGCTTTAATTTTATTATCTTTTGTTTTTTTAATTGAAGGGTATAATTTTCTAAGTTTTAATAGATACCAAGAATATATATGATTTTTTGTATTATGCTTTCCGTTAGCTTTAGTTTGGTTTACATCAAGATTAGCTGAAACAAACCGTACTCCTTTTGATTTTGCAGAAGGAGAGTCAGAATTAGTTTCTGGGTTTAATGTAGAATACAGAAGAGGGGGGTTTGCTTTAATTTTTTTAGCCGAATATGCTAGTATTTTATTTATAAGAATATTATTTGTTGTTATTTTTTTAGGGTCTGATGTTTATTCTTTTTTATTTTATATTAAGTTAGCTTTTCTTTCTTTTTTATTTATTTGAGTTCGTGGTACTTTACCTCGGTATCGGTATGATAAATTAATATATTTAGCTTGAAAAAGATTTTTACCTTTTTCTTTGAATTATTTACTTTTTTTTATCGGTGTAAAAATTTTTTTTCTGTCTTTTTTAATTTAAGTAATTTTGTTTAGTAAAGTCAATAGAAAATTATATTTCTATCTTATGCTTTCAAAGCATATGCTTATTCAAGCTCATTAACTAATTTATTTTAATAAGTTATCTCATCATTGTGTTATTAAAGGATTAATTAAATAATAAGAAAAATATATAACGGTTAATAATTGTCCTGTTAAAATGTAAGGCTCTTCAACTGGTCGTGCTCCAATTCAGGTTAATAATAGAACAATTGTTAATAATGATCAAAATAAAATTTGATTAATCGGGTAAAATTGAATTCCTCGAAATTTAGCCTTATTAGAGAAAGGTAAAATTGCTAAAATAGCAATAGATAAAACTAAAGCTAGAACTCCTCCTAATTTGTTAGGAATTGATCGTAAAATTGCGTAAGCGAATAAAAAATATCATTCAGGTTGGATATGAACTGGAGTTACTAGGGGGTTAGCTGGGATAAAATTATCTGGGTCTCCTAATAAGTAAGGATTAATTAATGTTAATAAAATTAAAGCAGTTAATATAATAATAAATCCAACAATGTCCTTATATGTAAAATAAGGATGAAAGGGGATTTTGTCAATTCTTCTATTTAATCCTAGTGGGTTGTTAGACCCAGTTTGATGAAGGAATAATAAATGAATTATTACTATAGCAGCTACAATAAATGGTAATAAAAAGTGAAAAGTAAAAAATCGTGTAAGAGTGGCATTATCAACAGCAAATCCTCCTCATAGTCATTGGACTAAATCTGTTCCTAAATAAGGAATAGCTGATAATAAATTAGTAATAACAGTAGCTCCTCAAAAAGACATTTGTCCTCAGGGTAAAACATACCCTATAAAAGCTGTTCCTATTACTAGGAATAATAATAAAACTCCTACTAATCATGTTGGAGTATATAGGTAAGACCCATAATATATTCCTCGCCCTACATGTAGATATAAACAAATAAAAAAAAAAGAAGCTCCGTTTGCGTGAAGTGTTCGTAATAACCACCCATAGTTTACATCTCGGCAGATATGATTAACTCTATTAAAAGCAAGTTCTGTGTCAGCAGTGTAATGTATAGCTAAAAATAAACCTGTAGCAATTTGTACAACTAAACATAAGCCTAAAAGAGAGCCGAAGTTTCATCATGTAGAGATATTTGAAGGAGCTGGTAGATCAATTAAAGCGTTATTAGCAATTTTAAAAAGGGGGTGACTAGATCGTAATGGTTTGTTCATTAATTTATTTGTCGTAAAGGGCCATAAAAAATATTAGTGATTTTAACAACTGCAATTAAAGTTAAAAATAAATAATTTATTATTAATAAATTAATTAAATTAGTTGGGTAATTATATAGTTTGTTTAAAATAATTGAATTTTCTTGAATAAACGAAGTTTTTTGGGTAATAGAATTTATTTCATTATTATTAAAATAAGAATAAATTAAAGATTTGTCTATAATTAACGTTATAAATGCTGTAATTATTAAAATAAAAAAAAACATCATAGTAATTTTTATTGATAAAGAAAATATTTCATTAGATGCCAATGATGTTACATAAATAAATAAAACTAGTATTCCCCCTAAGAAAGTTAAAAATAAAACGTATGAAAATCAAAAAGTGTTTGATATTATTCCTGTGATTAAGCAAATTAAAAGGGTTTGGATTAATAGTATTATTCCTATTGCTAGAGGGTGTTTTATTTGTGTAAAAATAAATCTAACTATTAAAGAAATTATTGTAACGAAAAATTGTAAAATATCAGAAAATAGTTTATTTAAAATATTAATTTTGGGGATTAATGATAGGGATTTCTCTTTTTCTGAAGCTTTAAAAAAATTATTTTTATCTTCGGCTTACAAGACCGATATTTTTGTTAAACTATTAAAGCTACTAATGTTAAATTATTCTTATTTATTAATTTCTATTTTTTTATTTTTTTCTGGGGTGATAGTTTTTGTTTCTAATCGAAGTCATTTATTATCAACTTTATTAAGATTAGAATTTATTGTTTTAAGTTTATTTTTATTTTTATTTATATATTTAAGTATAATAAATTATGAACTTTATTTTAGAATAATTTTTTTAACTTTTAGAGTATGTGAAGGAGCTTTAGGTTTGTCTGTGTTAGTTTCTATAATTCGGACTCATGGTAATGATTATTTTCAAGCATTTAGTGTTTTACAATGTTAAAATTTTTATTTATATTGATTTTTTTAATCCCTTTATGTTTTAAAAAAAATTTTTATTGACTGGTTCAAAATCTAATATTTTTAGTTACTTTTATATTTATTTTAATTAATAATTCTTTTGATTATTATATAAATTTAAGTTATTTTATAGGAATAGATTTGATTTCTTACGGTATAATTTTATTGAGATTATGAATTTGTTCCTTAATATTAATAGCAAGAGAAAGAGTTAATCGTTTAAATAATTATACTCATTTGTTTTTATTTTTAATTGTGATACTATTAATTTTGTTATTTTTAACTTTTAGAAGAACAAGAGTTTTTATATTTTATTTATTTTTTGAAAGAAGTTTGATTCCAACTTTATTTTTAATTTTAGGTTGGGGGTATCAGCCTGAACGAATACAAGCCGGGGTTTATTTATTATTTTACACTTTGTTGGCTTCTTTACCGCTATTGGTGGGTATTTTTTATTTATTTGATGTGTCTAATTCGATGAATATGTTGTTATTAATGAATTTTCATTTTGATTATAGATTGTTGTATTTATCTTTAATTATAGCCTTTTTAGTCAAAATACCCATATTTTTAGTTCATTTGTGGTTACCCAAAGCTCATGTTGAAGCTCCTGTATCTGGTTCTATAATTTTAGCGGGGGTATTATTAAAATTAGGGGGGTACGGGTTGTTGCGTATTTTTCCTTATATTACTATTACAGGAACTTACATAAATTATATTTGAGTAACAGTAAGATTAATTGGTGGGGTTTTAGTTAGATTAGTATGTTTACGGCAAACAGATTTAAAGGCTTTAATTGCTTATTCTTCTGTAGCCCATATAGGAATTGTTTTAGGGGGGCTAATAACAATAACTTATTGAGGATTATGTGGTTCTTACACTTTAATAATTGCTCATGGGTTGTGTTCTTCTGGTTTATTTTGTTTAGCCAATATTTCTTATGAACGATTAGGGAGACGAAGATTATTAATTAATAAGGGATTACTTAATTTTATACCGAGATTAACTTTATGGTGATTTTTATTAGCTTCTGCTAATATAGCTGCGCCTCCTACATTAAATTTATTGGGAGAAATTGGGCTATTAAATAGTATTGTTAGTTGATCTTGAGTGTCAATAATTATATTATCTTTGTTATCTTTTTTTAGAGCAGCTTATACCTTGTATTTGTATTCTTATAGTCAGCATGGAAAAATTAATTCTGGGGCTTTTTCTTTTATAGGGGGGGTGTCTCGAGAATACTTATTATTATTTTTACATTGATTCCCTTTAAATTTATTAATTTTAAAGAGTGAAAGATGTATAACTTGATTATAAAATTTAAGTAATTTAATATAAAATATTGATTTGTGGTGTCAAATATACGAAACTATTCGTCTTAGATCGTGGATTTTATTTCAATTTGTTTTATTAGTTTTATTTTTTTATTTATTATTAGTCTGAGTTTATTTTCAATTAGTTTAAATTTTATATTAAATGATTTGACTATTTTTTTAGAGTGAGAGATTTTAACTTTAAATTCTTCTTCAATTGTGATAACAATTTTATTAGATTGAATAAGACTGTTATTTATATCTTTTGTTTTATTGATTTCTTCATTAGTAATTTATTATAGAAAAGAGTATATACAAGAAGATATTAATATTAATCGTTTTATTATACTAGTATTAATATTCGTTATGTCTATAATAATGTTAATTATTAGCCCTAATTTAATTAGAATTTTATTGGGGTGGGATGGCTTAGGGTTAGTTTCTTATTGTTTAGTTATTTACTTTCAAAATATTAAATCTTATAATGCGGGTATAATTACAGCGCTATCGAATCGAATTGGGGATGTTGCATTATTAATAGCTATTGCCTGAATATTAAATTATGGAAGTTGAAATTATATTTTTTATTTAGATATTATAAAAAATAATATTGAGATAGAAATTATTGGGGCATTAGTGGTATTAGCTGCGATAACAAAAAGAGCTCAAATTCCTTTTTCATCTTGGCTACCTGCTGCAATAGCGGCTCCTACACCAGTGTCGGCATTAGTCCATTCTTCGACTTTAGTAACAGCGGGTATTTATTTATTAATCCGGTTTAATAATTTAATTATTGATACATGATTTAGACAAATATTATTATTATTAGCCGGATTAACTATATTTATAGCTGGGTTAGGGGCTAATTTTGAATTTGATTTAAAAAAAATTATTGCTTTGTCAACTTTAAGTCAACTAGGTCTAATAATAAGAATTTTATCTATAGGGTTTGCTAAATTAGCTTTTTTTCATTTATTAACACATGCTTTATTTAAAGCTCTATTATTTATATGTGCGGGGTCTATTATTCATAATATAAAAAATTCTCAAGATATCCGTGTGATAGGGGGGTTGATTATACATATGCCTTTTACATCCACTTGTCTAAATATTGCTAATTTAGCCTTATGTGGGATGCCTTTCTTAGCTGGGTTTTATTCAAAGGATATAATTCTTGAAATTGTAAGCTTATCTTATGTTAATAGTTTTAGATTTTTTTTATACTTTTTTTCAACCGGGCTTACAGTCTGTTATTCTTTACGGTTAGTATATTATTCAATAACTGGGGAATTCAATTCTAGTTCATTGCACCCTTTAAATGATGAAGCTTGGGTAATGATACGGGGAATATTAGGATTATTAATTATGGCCGTTATTGGGGGGAGTATACTATCTTGACTAATTTTTCCTACTCCGTTAATAATTTGTTTACCTATGGAGCTAAAAATATTAACTTTATTTGTATGTATTAGTGGGGGATTAACGGGATATTTTATTTCAACAGTTTCTTTGTTTTTTTTTAATAAATCATTACACTATTATTTAATAAGAAGTTTTTTTGGCTCTATATGATTTATGCCTGTTTTGTCTACTTTTGGAGTTACTTATCATCCTTTAAATTTAGGGATGCAGGTTATTAAATCTTTTGATCAAGGTTGAAGAGAATTTTTTGGCGGTCAAAAAATTTATTTTACAATAAAAAAATATTCTGGGTATGTGCAGACACTACAAAATAATAACTTAAAAATTTATTTATTGTTATTTACTTTATGGGTTATTATTATGTTTATAATATTAATAATGAGATAAATTCAAATAGCTTATATTTAGAGCGTGACATTGAAGCTGTTAATGAGATTATACAAATCTTTGAATATTAAATAATATTTTGTAGTATTTAATAAAGCTTTTTTTTTTTTTTTTTTTTTTTTTTTTTTTTTTTTAAAAAAAAAAATAAGGATACAGATACTTATAATACCTATAAAAAATAGATTTTTATTTTTACAGTGAAAATGTAAGGTTTTGTTTTAAACTATATAAGTAGAAATATAAATGGAATTTAACCATTAAAGGGAAAAGTTAGCAGCTTTTTCTTGAACATCATATTTCTTTAATTGGAACTATAAAATTCATTCTTGTCATTAACAGTGACACACCTCTTTTTGGCTTCAATTAATAAAGAATAAGGGTATGGGTATACCTAATATTAGGTCGAAACTAATCGTAATTTATCACTTCATATTCCATAAGATAGATTGAAAAATCAATACTTTTTGAATGCAAATCAAATGTTATAGTTAACTACTATCCTATTATGATGATCAGTTTAAAGCTCCTTGATTTCATTCATGGTACAATCCAATTAATAAAATTAAAATAAAAAAAATTCTAGTTAGTAATCAGACATATACATGTGAGGCATTTATAATTATAACTATAGGTAGGATTAAAGCAATTTCTACATCAAAAATTAAAAAAATAATAGCAATTAAAAAAAATCGTAAAGAAAAAGGAAGGCGAGAAGATCTTTTAGGGTCAAATCCACATTCAAAGGGGGAACATTTTTCTCGGTCTGTAATTGTTTTTTTTGAAAGATACGAAGCTAACCCTATTACTACAATAGTAATAGTTAATACAATTAAGGATATAGAAAATAAATTAAAAATTATTTATACTAAATTAAATTAGTCCTTTTGATTGGAAGTCAAATATACTTATATACTATATAAATATTATCTACCTCATCAGTAAATAGTTACATATAAAAATAATCATACTACGTCTACAAAATGTCAGTATCATGCAGCAGCTTCAAATCCAAAATGGTGTGTTCTAGAAAAATGAAATTTAACGTGACGAATTAAACATACTAATAAGAAAGTTGTTCCGATTAATACGTGTAACCCATGAAATCCTGTAGCTATATAAAATGTAGACCCATAAACAGCGTCTGCAATAGAAAAAGAAGCTTCTATATATTCATATGCTTGTAAAATTGTAAAATAAATTCCTAAGATTACTGTAAAAAACAAGCCTTGAGTTGTTTGAGTGTGATTACCTTCTATTAAGCTATGATGGGCTCATGTTACAGTAACTCCTGAGGCTAGTAAAATAGCTGTATTTAATAGAGGAATTTGAAATGGGTTAAAGGCTATAATACCTGTGGGGGGTCATGTAGATCCTAATTCAATAGCTGGGGATAAGCTTCTATGGAAAAATGCTCAAAAAAATGAAATAAAAAAAAAGATTTCTGATACAATAAATAAAATTATTCCTCATCGTAATCCTAATGTTACAGTAAAGGTATGTAACCCTTGAAAAGTTCCTTCACGAGAAATATCTCGTCATCATTGATAGGCGGTTAAAATAGTAATTAAGTTTCCTAAGATAAATAATGATATATCATATTGGTGGAATCATTGGACTATACCAGAAACTGTTGTTATTACACCAATTGCTCCTGTTAAAGGTCAAGGTCTATAGTCTACTAAGTGATAGGGATGATTTGAATGTGTTGACATTAGTTTACTTCTCTAGAGTAAAGAGTTCTTAATACAGCAAATACATAAGATTGAATAATAGCAACTGCTGACTCAAGTATTAAAAGAGCAATTTGTCCGGCAATTAATAATGAAACAAGTATATAAGATATAGAGGGACCAGTGTTTCCTATTAAAGTTAGCAGTAAATGACCAGCAATTATATTAGCAGTTAATCGAACAGCTAATGTTCCTGGACGAATTACATTTCTAATTGTTTCAATACATACTATAAAAGGCATTAAAACAGCTGGGGTTCCTTGAGGGACTAAATGAGCAAATATGTGTTGTGTATGATTAATTCAACCATAAACTATAAAACTAATTCATAGGGGTAAAGCTAGTGTTAAGGTAAATACTAAATGGCTTGTTCTTGTGAAAATATACGGAAATAACCCAATAAAATTATTGAAAAGAATTAATGAAAATAAAGAAATAAAAATAAAAGTACTTCCGTTATGTCCAGAAGGTCCTAAAAGATTTTTGAATTCTTTATGAAGAGTTAATAAAACATTATTTCAGATAATTTGGTATCGTGATGGCATAAATCAATAAGATATTGGAATTAATAATAATCCAATAAAAGTGCTTAATCAATTTAAAGATAAATTAAAAATTGTTGTTGATGGGTCGAAAACAGAAAATAAATTTGTTATCATTTTCAAGTTAATGTTTTAGAAGTAAATAATTTTTTTTCGTTTTTTTGTTCTGGTGACTTAGGTAAGTAACAGAAATAATTTATTACGTTAAAAATAATAAATGTAATAGAAAATAAAATAAATAAGCTTAATCATCTGATTGGGGCTATTTGTGGGATTAAAAAATATTAAATTTGAATTAATAATTTTAGCTTGACAAACTAAGGTTATTTTTTAACTAATTTTTTATTTTCATTAGAAGTAATTGCTAGATTACTATAAAATGGTTTAAGAGACCAGTACTTGCTTTCAGTCATCTAATGAATTATTAGAAGAAACTCATTTAATAAAAAAATTAGTTGGGACTCTTTCTAATACAATTGGTATAAAACTATGGTTAGCTCCGCAAATTTCTGAGCATTGCCCGAAATATAATCCTGGTCGGTTAATTAAAAAATTAGTTTGATTTAAACGTCCAGGTGTAGCATCAATTTTTACACCTAAGGCTGGTACAGTTCAAGAGTGTAATACATCTGCCGCTGATACTAAAATTCGAATTTGATTATTTATTGGTAAAACAATTCGGTTATCTACATCTAATAAACGAAACCCGTTTAATTCAAGTTCATTTGTAGGAATTATGTATGAATCAAATTCTAAGTTTATGAAATCAGAATATTCATAGCTTCAATATCATTGATGCCCAATTGTTTTTAAAGTAATAATGGGTTCGTTAATTTCGTCTATTAGATATAAAAGACGAAGAGAAGGAAGGGCAATAAATATTAATACAATAGCGGGTAAAATTGTTCAAATAATTTCGATTATTTGTCCATGTAGAAGGAAACGATTTGTATATTTATTAAAAAGTAGTATAGTCATAATATAAGCTACTAAAGTTGTAATTATAGTTAAAATTATTATTGAATGATCGTGGAAAAAATTTAATTGTTCTATTAAAGGTGAAGCTCTATCTTGTAAATTTAAATTAGATCATGTTGCCATTTTTTAATGAAAGGGTATTCCTTTATATATAAAGCTTAAATCTATTGCACTAATCTGCCACATTAAATTAATTAGATGATAGTAAAGGTAATTCAGCGTAACTGTGTTCTGCTGGAGGAGTATTTTGGTATCATTCAATAGAAGAGTTTAATTGAATAGGGTACACAACTGTTCGATGAGTTATCATACTTTCTCAGATAATAAATAAAAAGAATAGAATACCTACTGTAGAAATTGTTGACCCAATTGTTGATACTGCATTTCAGGCTAAATAGGCATCAGGATAGTCTGAATAACGTCGAGGCATCCCAGCAAGCCCAAGAAAATGTTGAGGAAAAAATGTTATATTTACTCCTAAAAATATAATACAAAATTGAGCCTTTAGTCATTCTTGATTTATAGTAAGACCTGTAAATAAGGGGTATCAGTGGACGAATCCCGCTATAATAGCAAATACAGCTCCTATAGAAAGTACGTAATGAAAATGGGCTACTACATAATAAGTATCATGAAGAACAATATCTAAAGATGAATTAGCAAGAATTACTCCTGTTAAACCTCCTACAGTAAATAAAAAGACAAACCCTAATGCTCATAATAAAGAGGGGCTATAATTTAATTGAGCCCCATGAAGAGTTGCTAATCATCTGAAAATTTTAATACCTGTTGGTACAGCAATAATTATTGTAGCTGAAGTGAAGTATGCTCGGGTATCTACATCTATACCTACAGTGAATATGTGGTGGGCTCATACAACAAACCCTAAAAGACCAATAGCAAGCATTGCATAAATTATACCTAAAGCCCCAAACGTTTCCTTTTTACCTCTTTCTTGGCTAATAATATGTGAAATTATTCCAAATCCGGGTAAAATTAAAATGTATACTTCTGGGTGACCAAAAAATCAAAATAAGTGTTGGTATAAGATAGGGTCTCCTCCCCCTGCAGGGTCGAAAAAAGAAGTATTTAGATTTCGATCTGTTAATAATATAGTGATTGCTCCTGCTAAAACAGGTAGTGATAATAATAAAAGAACAGCTGTAATTACAACTGATCAAACAAATAAAGGTATTCGATCAAATGAGATACCATATGACCGTATATTAATAACAGTTGTAATGAAATTCACAGCCCCTAGAATAGAAGAAATTCCTGCTAAATGAAGGGAAAAAATAGCTAAATCAACAGAGGCTCCAGCATGAGCAATTCCTGAAGAAAGGGGAGGATAAACAGTTCACCCAGTCCCTGCCCCGCTTTCTACTAAACTACTAGAAAGTAGTAATGTTAATGAAGGGGGTAAAAGTCAAAATCTTATATTATTTATTCGTGGAAAAGCTATATCTGGGGCTCCTAATATTAAAGGAACTAGTCAGTTCCCAAATCCACCAATTATAATAGGTATAACTATAAAAAAAATTATTACAAAAGCATGAGCTGTTACAATAACATTATAAATTTGGTCATCACCAATTAAAGCACCCGGGTGGCCTAATTCGGCTCGAATTAATAAACTTAAAGAGGTTCCCACTATTCCTGCTCATGCTCCAAATAAGAAGTATAAAGTACCAATATCTTTATGATTTGTTGAAAATAACCATTGTCGCGGTTAAATGGCTGAAATTAGGCGATAGATTGTAAATCTATTTATGGGAATTATTCTCTTTAATCAAATATGAAAATTAATTAATAATTATGATTATTAATTATGGCTATTAATTAAATTTAAATTAGGCTTTATAGTCATGTTAATGATATTAGACTGCAATTCTAAAGGAGTAATTAAAATTACTAAGGCTTAAAAGATTCTTACTAATAATTATAGCTTTGAAGGCTATTAGTTTATTTAACTTAAAGCCTTATATAAAAGCATAAAATATATTAATAAAAATTAACCCAGTAACAGATATAAAAGAAAAAAAAAGATTTGTAATTATTGTTGATGTTTTATAATTAAATTTTACATTTCAGCTAATTTTAGAATGATTAAGTATAAAGGTAGAATAACATAATCGAATATAAAAATATAAGGTAATTATAGTTAATACTACTATTGCTGTTATTAAAAATAAATAATTTTCTGTCACTAAAGATTGAATAACTAATCATTTGGGTAAAAATCCCAGAAAAGGGGGCAATCCCCCTAAGGAAAGGAAATTTAATATTAAAAAGTATTTAATATAAACAAAATTTATTGATAGAGATATTACTTGGTTGATATGGAATAATTTAAATGAAATAAATATCAATACAATAGAAAAGGTTAATAAACTATATATACAAAAATATATTAAAAATAAGGAATCTCTGACAAGAATAGCAGCTATTATTCATCCAATATGACCAATTGAAGAAAAAGCTATTAATTTTCGTAGAGAAGTTTGATTTAGGCCCCCTAAAGATCCGATTATAATCGAAGTTAAAATAATAATTATAAAAATTTGTGAGTTGAAACAATAAGAAATTAACACTATAGGGGCTAATTTCTGTCAAATTATTAAAATTAAGTTACTTGTTCAGGAAAGACCTTCTATAACTCCGGGGAATCAAAAATGAAAGGGGGCAGCCCCTGCTTTTAATAAAAGAGATAAAAGAATTATTACATTATAATTTATTAAATTAGGGGTATTTAATAAATTATAGTTTATAATTATAAAAATAATGAAAAATAATAATATAGAGGAAGCAAGGGCTTGAGTTAAAAAGTATTTTAAAGAAGCTTCTGTTGCTATTAAGTTATTTGTGTCTATTATTAGGGGGATAAATGACAACAAATTAATTTCTAGCCCTATTCATGCTCCTAATCATGAATTAGATGAGATTGTAATTAAAGTGCCTCCAATTAATGTTAAAAAAAATAATAATTTAGATGAATTTTTAAACATTAAAAAGAAAAGGATTAAAACCTTTATAAATGGGGTATGAACCCAGTAGCTTAGTTAGCTTATCTTTTTATATTTTAGTGTATGAAGCACAAAAGATTTTGATTCTTTTAGGAATAGTTTAATTCTATTAAATATAATTAATGAATATAAGAATGTCTTATATAATTTACCCTATCAAGGTAATCCTTTTATCAGGCAATTCATT